AAATTGTAATCCCGATCTCGCGGATATTTCTATTCCAGCAAATGATGACGCTATAGCTTCAATTCGATTCATTCTTAACAAATTAGTATTCGCAATTTGTGAGGGTCGTTCTAGCTATATACAAAATTCTTGATTAATAATAAGATAAATAAATCAAATTTTTTTTGAGGGAGGGGCTCCCTGTATTTCGATTTCTAAAATCGGTTACTACTTCCTGAATCATACAAAAGAAAAAGAGATAAAAAACTGGGTATATTGTGTGATTAGTTTAGTTGGTACCCAAAACTAAAATATAAAATTAAAGTAAATTAAGTAAAAAGGGGGGATCTTGAATCAAAATAATTTAAAGTTCTTATTTCTGTCAGAGGGCAATATGAATGTTTTATCATGTTCCATCAACACACTAATAAAAGAAGGGTTATATGAGATATCTGGTGTCGAAGTAGGCCAACATTTCTATTGGCAAATAGGGGGTTTACAAGTCCATGCCCAAGTCCTTATTACTTCTTGGGTTGTAATTGCTATCTTATTAGGTTCCGCAGTTATAGCGGTTCGCAATCCCCAAACCATTCCAACTGATGGCCAAAATTTCTTTGAATTTGTCCTTGAATTCATTCGAGACGTGAGTCAAACCCAGATTGGAGAAGAATATGGTCCATGGGTTCCCTTTATTGGAACCCTGTTTTTATTTATTTTTGTTTCTAACTGGTCAGGAGCCCTTTTACCGTGGAAAATTATCCAGTTACCTCAAGGGGAGTTAGCAGCACCAACGAATGATATAAATACGACGGTTGCTTTAGCTTTACTCACATCAGTAGCCTATTTTTATGCGGGTCTTAGCAAAAAAGGATTAGGGTATTTCAGTAAATACATTCAACCAACTCCAATTCTTTTACCCATTAACATCTTAGAAGATTTTACAAAACCCCTATCACTTAGTTTTCGACTTTTCGGAAATATATTAGCCGATGAATTAGTAGTTGTTGTTCTTGTTTCTTTAGTACCTTTAGTGGTTCCTATACCTGTCATGTTCCTTGGATTATTTACAAGCGGGATTCAAGCTCTCATTTTTGCCACTTTAGCTGCGGCTTATATAGGTGAATCTATGGAGGGTCATCATTAACTATTTTTTTATTCATTGTTAGCCCAATTGTAGAATAGTTGGTTTACGTTATGTAAGAAACACTTGTATATGTGATATTTGATATTGACTAGGTATATATGAGTTAAAGATCTATATAATCTGTCCCACTACGTTTGTGAATTTCGATTTAGATAGGGATTCCATTAGAAGTTCTTCCTTTTTATCTGTGAATTGGCTGAAAAAAGTGATAAAAAAAGAACGAAGAATTCAAATAATGGTTCACAAAAAAATAAATGGCATAAAAAAGTCGTATATATATATATTATGAATTTTTAAAAATCCCGTGGATAGGAGCTAATATCAAAGTAATTCTTTGGTTCAATAATATTATTATATTAGTTCAATTTAAGTTTTTGGTTTTTTTGGCTGGATGAATCTTAGCGATGACTTAATTATAATTAAGTCCTAACTCATTGGATGATTGTATCATTAACTATTTCTTTATTTTGGTGTGAGGAACTTATCATGAATCCACTGATTTCTGCTGCTTCGGTTATTGCTGCTGGGTTGGCTGTTGGGCTTGCTTCTATTGGACCTGGAGTTGGTCAAGGTACAGCTGCGGGTCAAGCTGTCGAAGGTATCGCGAGACAACCTGAGGCAGAAGGAAAAATACGAGGTACTTTATTGCTTAGTTTGGCTTTTATGGAAGCTTTAACAATTTATGGCCTGGTTGTAGCATTAGCGCTTTTATTTGCGAATCCTTTTGTTTAATCCTATAAATAAGAAAATTCTGGATTTTTTTTCGTAGTTTTTTTTAATTCTATCAAAATTTAACTCCTACAATTATTTATTGAGACAACAATCCTTGGGAAGGACTAATTTGAGGATGGGGAATTAGTACATCGATTAGCTTTCTTCCTTCCCCTTATTCTTTTAGTTTAATGGAAACTTTTTTTAAGGAATGTTGTGAAAAACGGAGGTTTTTTGAAATTGACATAAAACTTGGTCTCAAATTCTAGCTTAATTCTAATAAGTCTCATTATTATTATTGAAAATTAAAAATTTTGGAAAATACATTTGTAAATAGAATAGGTTTTTTATTCTGTTTACAAATATCCAAATAGGTAAATTAAATTATTAAATTAAATTTTCTTTTTATTGAAAAAAAAAGAAAAAAAAAAGGACAGAGTTCTTTTTTTTTATAGTTTAGCTAGACGAGGAGATTATATGAAAAATTTAACCGATTCTTTCGTTTACTTGGGTCACTGGCCATCCGCCGGGAGTTTCGGGTTTAATACCGATATTTTAGCAACAAATCCAATAAATCTAAGTGTAGTCTTCGGTCTATTGATCTTTTTTGGAAAGGGAGTGTGTGTGAGTTGTTCATTTCAAGAATAGGCTGGATTTGCCCAGCGG